GTATAACGAACATACCCTGTCTCCACATTGGATCAAGAACAGGATCAGAAGGATCAAAAACTGCTAATTCATACAGAGCCATCGAACCGGCCCAACCAGCAACCAGAGCTGTATGCATTATATGAACAGAAAGCAACCGACCGGGATCATTCAATACAACGGTATGAACACGATACCAAGGCAAACCCATGGAAATACCCCTTATATATCAAAGATAAATGGACACTACATAACTTTATTGCATTGGAAAAGACTATAATATGACTATCCTATGGACCACTCTTGTTGAGTCGATTATTTCCGAACAAGGGTTTCTATTCTGTTGGTAATAATGGAACAATTCTGTTCGTAGGAACAAAGAGAAGCAGATTTATTCTATACTCGATAAGTACCAATACGCAATGGGGGAGTTGATCCCATTTTCTATGAGCGAATGAGTCCATACATACTTATTTATCATTAGAAAGACCTATTCGTAATAATTTGAGTTTATTCATTCTGTCTTTCTTTATGAATTTTTAGAATCTATGGATAAAATAAATACGATAAAAACCAATATGAATATTATAAAGACAATAAAAAAAATTGTTACGTTTCCACCTCAAAGTGAAATATAGTATTTAATTCTTTCTTTCATTTAATGCCTATTGGTATTCCAAAAGTTAAAATAAAGAGGCGTGGAATTCGACGTCGACTTTGGACTGACATATAGTGCGACTTGTCAGATATATTGGGTCATATGGTATTTCCCCGTTCTCTCCCCCGATCGAGATATCCCCCGTTTCGCCCAAGAAAGATAAATTGAATCATCCAAAATTTGGAGCGTGAAGTGCAATTAGATCCATTTTTAAGGGGATTCATATTACTATTATCAATTAGAATAATTCAATTAGAATAATTTATGGTTGACTTGGTTGGACTAAAAAAATGAAGTATCCAGGCTCTGTTTAGAAAAAACCCAATTGGATTGGTAAGATATCTATGATTGCTATTCATATTTTTCTTTGTAAAGAGATCCTAATTGGCAAGCAAAGTTATCTCAACTCTAATAAATACTTGTATAAAATGAATTGAAAAAAAAAAAAAAAAAAAAAAAAGAAATACAAAAAGAAATGGTAATGGGAGCATTTGTCCTATATGTACAAATCCAAATCGGGCGGATCTTTACCCGGAGTAGAGCATAAACCTAAAAAGATGAAAAAGACCCATTCAGGAACAAGAAAATATCATCGCGGTTTGGATTAAATCTCGATGAAAGAATACATCAATGAGAAGTTAATTCGATAAGTTTAATGACCCTTTCCTATAACTTCGAATTTTATAATGGAAAATCTAAAAAAGGAGTAAAAACTCGTCTTTATTGAAAAATCGAAGAAAAGCCCTTTCGTTAGAAATAAGAAAGAACCTTTCTAGAAAAAAGGAAAGAGGACTGGAATCTATACATTGATTCACAATTTTTTTGAACCGTATGCATCAAAAGGCGCATGTACGGTTCCTAAGGGATACAATTTTACCCTAATCAACCGACTTTATCGAGAAAGATTACTTTTTTTAGGCCAAGGGATTGGTACTGGTCTTGGAAATCAACTTATTTGTCTTCTGATATATCTCAGTATGGAGGATGAGGACAAAGAGCTGTATATGTTTATAAACTCTCCTGGGGGCTGGGTAGTACCTGGGCTCGCCCTTTATGATACTATGCAATATGTGCGACCAGATATCCATACAGTATGCATAGGATTAGCCGCTTCCATGTCATCTGTTGTCCTGGTCGGAGGAGAAGTTAACAAACGTATAGCATTCCCTCGCGCTTGGCGCCAATGAGGTTTTTATTTGAGAGAAAAAAGAAGACTATGCCTTCGCCATATGAATACTAAGTAATAATAGCATGGCACTTCGAATTCGATATGAGAAATTTTTGTATTTTTTTTTTTTTCAAAACATTAGATTCTGTATCGAGAGAGTAGTATGAGATAAGGGGTACTTCCGATTTTCTCTTATCTATCGGGAGTTCAGCGTCACAAACTTTTTTGTTTTCATGCCGGAGAGTTCTTAACAATATTTATGTTATGAAAGAGTACGAAAAAAAAAAAAAAAAAGATTTTTTCCTTATTTGATCGGATTAAAAAGAAACTTTGGGATTGCTGAATCACAGAAAAAAAAAAAAAAAAAAAAAAAAAAGAAAAAATAAACATATAAAGCAACGGAGCCATCATAGTATTTTTGAACTACTCCGAAAGGAAGGATGGCAATTTGATTATTTACCCATCTGAGTCTGATAGATTCTATTTTTCTCTTTCTTCAATAGAAAGGAGAGGGGTCAATTTTCTTGTAGAGCCGTATGCACAAAAGATGCCTGTACGGTTGTTCAATTCTATCTTTTTTCTAGTCTTTATCTTTCTTTTCTCTTTGCTTTATCATACGAGATAGGAGAAGCTTTTATTTTGTTATATCATCAGGGTAATGATGCATGAACCTTTTAGTGGTTTTTATATGGCACAAGTAGGCGAATTTGTCGTGGAAGCGGGAGAAATGCTGAAACTGCGTGGAATCCTCGCAAGGATTTATGAAAAAAAAACGGGCAAACCCTTCTGGGTTATATCCGAAGATATGGAAAGAGATGTTTTTATGTCAGCAACAGAAGCCCTAAATTATGGAATTGTTGATTATGTAGCGGTTGACGGAAGAAAAAAGGCAAATAAAATGTACGAAAATTACGCAAAGCTGTTGTGATTTGCGATTTGATCTTCGAATTGAATATTCAATTAAATAGAAGTAATTCACCATCATTTGGTTAGGATCAATCTAAACCAACCTATCATATTATGTATACGATTCAACATGCCAACTATTAAACAACTTATTAGAAATACAAGACAGCCAATCAGAAATGTCACAAAATCCCCCGCTCTTCGGGGGTGCCCTCAGCGTCGAGGAACATGTACTAGGGTGTATGTGCGACTCGTTTAGATCATGAGCTGGCACAAAAGCAAGAAAACGACTTTTACAGTATCAATGATCAGTACCGGTGAATGGGATAGGATGGAAAAAGGAACTCCATCCATTAGAAAAAAAAAAAAAACTCTACCATATCCCCCTATTGTGTATGAAGTTTATGGTTTCCGTTGGTGTAAATCCAATCAACTGAATTTAAGATGATAAGAAATTCTCCATTGGTAACAAATGGTTATCCATTAAGCGGAGGAAATCTTATTTAAAAAGCATAAAACATAAAGATTAGGTAGGCCCCCAATCTGGCAAGAACGGACTAAGAGGGTCAGCTACCCAGCAAACTTTCCTAATTAAATACCGTTACTGTATAGGTAGATCTGATTGTGAAAGACCTATTATTGGATAATTCATGGGTAGAGCCAAAGCGTGTGAACTATACAAGTTCCCAATAACATCAATTAGTTGATTAAATATTTAGTTGATTAAATATTAAATTAAAGTATAAAGTAAAGGCTCCGGTGTATAGAGAAGACCTCACCGTTTAAGAAGTAACCATAGAAACGAAGGAACCCACTATTTCTTTTTTTATTTCTTTTATTTACTATATTTTTGATACCTAGGAAAATACAATTTCTTATTTCTGTCTTATTTCGCAGTGAAATACCTAAAAAAAAGAAAAAATCGTGGTCGGGAAGGTTAGAGTAGCCAAAGCCATTGGAATTTTGATTTTATACATTGGAAAAATCCGTTTTGTTATTAATAGACTAGGAAGGGGAAAAGAATAACTGAAAGAAAGGCAATCAATTAGTTATTCGTCAAAGTTTCATTTATTCAATGACCAGAATTAAACGGGGATATATAGCTCGGAGACGTAGAACAAAAATTCGTTTATTTGCATCAAGCTTTCGAGCGGCTCATTCAAGGCTTACTAGAACTATTACTCAACAGAAAATAAGAGCTTTAGTTTCAGCTCATCGGGATAGGGATAGGAAAAAGAGAGATTTTCGTCGTTTGTGGATCACTAGGATAAACGCAGTAATTCGCGAAAGGGGAGTATCCTATAGTTATAGTAGATTAATACACGATCTGTACAAGAGACAGTTGCTTCTTAACCGTAAAATACTTGCACAAATAGCTATATTAAATAGGAATTGTCTTTATATGATTTCGAACGAAATCATAAAGGAAGTAGATTGGAAAGAATCCAACAGAATAATTTAAATTGAGTTACCCGGAGAATGAACTCCGGGAAGGTAGAGTAGAAATTAGTATGAGAAAATATGCTAAAGTAGTCAAAATGAATGAACACGTTCAATTCAATAAAAACAGATTTCTTTTTTTCCGATTCGTTTTTTTCTTACGACACGATACTCAAATCTAGATTCTTGTAATTATGATTCAAGTGAAGAAAAAGTAAGCCTATTTATTTCGGGCTTTAAAACCAGTAGTTCTAGCGGTCGACTCGGTTCTTTCAAATTGTTTTTCATTATTGAGAAAAGGTAACAAAGATAAAATACGAGCTTGTTTTATAGCAAGAGTAATTAATCGTTGTTGTTTCAAGGTCAATCTATTCACACGTCTTGATAATATTTTTCCTTGTTCACTAATAAATCGACTAATTAAACTCATGTTTCTATAATCAATTCGATCCCCCGATTGAATCGGGGGCAAACGCCTACGAAAAGATCGCTTGAATTTAAGAAAAGGTCGCTTGGATTTATCCATGGTTTGTTTGGTTAATTTATTCCTTATCCCTAAAATTGTTTAATTTATTCCTTATCCCTAAAATCCTATTTCTTAATTCTAATTCATTTTAAATCCACCCAAAATAGGATTTTTAAAAAATAGGATTTGTTTATTTTCTATTTAAATATGTTATATATAATGATAATGTCATTTTTTCCCCTTCCTTGAAAGGGTAAGACACAGGTACTTGGTTCGCTCTATTTCTTTATCTCCCCATGAATCGTATGTTTGTAACAATAGGGACAGAATTTTTTCAATTCAAATCGATTAGGCGTATTGTGCCGGTTCTTTTGAGTAATATA